GAAAGATAGGATAAGTAAATAGAAAACTACTTTACTGTTCTTTTATCTATCTTTGTGAGATCGTCCATCTTGTACCAAAAGTTTATTTCGAGTATACCGAATCAGTATAACTATCCTTGCTATGGCATAGCAACGCAGCTTCGATCGATACAAAAATCTACATAATCCTCTTTATTCTGATCTATAGATAACTTTCAATAGATCTATAGAGGACACTTGAAATTCTTATAAGCTTTCCTTTATTAGCTTCGAAATGGGAAGTAATCATCTTCGAAAAATCGAATTTGAAAACTTAACTAACTAAAGTTATTATAGCCAATTCTGATAAGAATTTCGAAAAGATCAGTCTTAATGAAAGAATAAGAGAAAGAGGACAAAAATATAGAAAGATATAAGGTTTCATTTTATTACAAAGTTCCATTTGATTGAACCATTTTTTACACTCAATTTGACGATGAAAAAATGAAGAAGATAAAAAAAAATCATCTCGATATCATTTAATAAATATATTCTATTATTGTATTGACATAATTAGGGTCAATCAATAAAAAAAGAGATTATTCCAATATATAAAATATGGATTCCAATAGTTTTTGCTATCAATCAAAAATTTCTTCTTGAAAATTTTTTATTTTTTTCCAGAGAAAACCTATCTATTTTTAGATATTACAATAGATACATATATTACATTATATACATATACACATATATATTTTTATGTGAAATCTCTTTTTTTTATAACTCTTATTTGAATTCTTTCATTTCAAGGAATTTGTTGGTATATTAGAATAAAAAATAATCAAAAATAAACACAAATATTTTATTAAATAAAAGAATTTCTTAAATACAGAATTGATAAAAAAAAATGATAGATATAGATAATACTAAATGAAATAAAGAAAGCATAGGACAGAAAGAAAACATCCTTGGAACAATTTCTATTCGTGATCAATCATTGTTGAATTAGGTCAACCAGAAAGATTCTTTCTTTAGCGAACTAAAAGTATGGAATAGAACTTTATTCTATGAATTGATAGAATATAGAATCTAAGAAGATAAAAGAAATAACTCATCTTCAAATTGATTTTTTGACACAAAAAAGAAAAGAAATGATCCAAATAGAAATTCTTTTCAAATCAACTCTTTTATTCCAAAATTCCCTAAAACGAAAATAGGATTTCATCATCATTAATTAAAATGAAATGACATAATTTTTATAAGACAGCTTTTTGATACTATCAATTACTATTAATTTCCTCAATTCTCAAATTTGAGTTGAGAGTGAATTTATTGGCTCAGAATTTTAATTGAGCCACTCAATTCTTTTTTTATAGTATTTTAAAATGATCAATGAATCGTGAATTTTTCATTGGAACTTATAGAATAGAATTGATTCTATTCTATAGTTCTTAATTACCATCTTAGAACTTAGGTAAGTACTTTATCAATATATGTAGTAAAAAAACATATTGAATTGAGCCTTTTCATGCTTACTATAACTAGTTATTTCAGTTTTTTACTGGCTGCTTTAACTATAACTTTAGTTCTATTTATTGGTTTAAGAAAGATACAACTTATTTGAAATGAATTGAATTAAAAATTCAGAAAAATCTTTCTTAAAGATTTCAGGTATTCTCTGGTTCTTTCCGCAACAATTGCCAATTATTTTTTTTATTTTTTTTTCATTGAGATTCATGGATAATTCAGATTAATATTTAAAGATAGATCTTAACCTTTTTTTCATCTACTAAAACCGAAATGATTGAAGTTTCTCTATTTGGAATTGTCTTAGGCCTAATTCCTATCACTTTGGCAGGATTATTCGTGACTGCATATTTACAATACAGACGTGGTGATCAGTTAGACCTTTGATTTAATCAAAAATTTTTTTTGTTTTACAGACTTTTTCTACCTTTCTATCGAAAGGTCAAATTTCAGTTTGAATTTCACTTTGTTTTTTTTTTAGAGGAAATCACGCTCTGTAGGATTTGAACCTACGACATCGGGTTTTGGAGACCCGCGTTCTACCGAACTGAACTAAGAGCGTTTGTAAAACAAAAAAGATCTTTTTCTATTTCTATCCTAAAACATTTCTTATACATAGAGTATCCGCAAATTAACGACCTTAATAAATCCCTGTTCATTTCCTATAGGAAAAGTAATAGGTAGGGATGACAGGATTTGAACCTGTGACATTTTGTACCCAAAACAAACGCGCTACCAAGCTGCGCTACACCCCTTTTCGAACTTGATGTACAGTGTCATTGTACAAAATCCTTGTCTTCTTTTCCATATATTATATATATGATCATTTTTTTCTCTATTGATATCAAAGTTTCTTGTCATTTCTTATATAAAATATAAAAAAAGAATAGTATACATCTGAAAAAAAAGAATAGTATACATCTGAAATTCAATCTAACCTATAAATGAAGAATTCATATTTGAGGAGTAATGCTCAGAAAAAGGGCTTCTTTCTTTTGTTTGTTAGGTGAGGCAGGAAATTTTTATCTATTGGTTCATTATACATACTATTTTAGATAGGATTTGTGTCTAAAAAAAGAAAACGAAGTTAAAAAATTCTTGAACTAAAGCATCTGACCATACATGTATTCCAATAGAATAAAGAAAGAGAATTTGCAATGCAAGATATAAAAACATATCTCTCTGTGGCACCTGTAATAAGTACTCTATGGTTTTTTTCTTTAGCAGGTCTATTAATAGAAATAAATCGTTTATTCCCAGATGCTTTATCATTTCCTTTTTTTTGATTTTAGTTATTAATTTTTCATATTTGAAAAAAATGAAGGAGAATAGAATTCTATGTGACGATTCTTTTTTAAAATCTTTAGGATAGATAAAAGGGATATGTATGATATAAAGAAAAAGTTTCTAGAAGCTTATCCAAAATTCAGTGAATAGAAATCCAGAATCCAGTAAGTCCGCTCAAGATCGAACCGAATTTTGGAAAAAATGGAATTTATTAGTCTAGCGTAAGCTAGACGAAATCATAGTCGAAAAGAAGAGACTGAAATAAGTATGATGGTTTAAAATAAAACTTGATAGTTAGAAAGAAATTGTATTACTTCATTTTTATTCTATTTTTTATTACTTAACTTAAAAAAATAAATTTTTAATTATGTAGATAGATAATTTCGAAAAAATCTTTTGAAATGTAAAAAAAAACTAGTTAAGAATTCTTATTGATTTTTTTCTTATTTTTCGATTCAAAAACCGAAAATAGGAAAGTTAAGTTAAACCAAAGAAATAAATCAAAAGATATAAAGGAGGTTCATGGCTAAAGGCAAAGATGTAAGAGTCAGAGTTTTTTTGGAATGTACTAGTTGTGTTCGAAGAAGTGTCAATAAAAAATCAATGGGTATTTCTAGATATATTACACAAAAGAATCGTTCCAATACACCCAATTTATTAGAATTGAGAAAATTTTGTCGCTATTGTAACAAACATACGACTCATAGAGAAAAAAAAAAATAGATCAAAGGAAACAAAGATCATGTTTGCAAGCAAGTAATAAAATAAATAAAGTAAGAACTTGCCATATTTCTTTCTATATATAATGGAAAAAATATCTATGAATCAAACTTAATCTCATTTTAGTTTAGAGATTATATCATGTGTCTAGATATTCCATTTATATAAATGAAGTAATCAAATGATATGTGAATCAAAACCTATTTTGGTTGGATCTTAAATGAATCAAGAATTCGAATTTTAAAAATAAGGAATAAACCATGAATAGATTTAAACAACGTCTTCGTATTGGTAAACCCAAACAACCTGTTCGTATTCATAAACCCAAGCAACCTCTTGGTAAATTCAATAACCCTTTTCATAAATTCAAACAACATTTTCCTAAATCTCGTTTACGGAAAATGTATCAATATATTCCTCTTCGTCAATACCTTTCTGTTCGTCGTGAATTTGAATTTCGTCGTAGTAAAAATTCTAGATATTCTTCTAAATACCGTATTCGTCTTCGTAAACAATTTTTCCGTAATAAACGTTTTTTGATTCCATCAAGGAATCAAATTCATTATAAGAATTTAAGTTTAATTAGTCGATTTATTGGTTTCCAAGGAAAAATAATACCTAGACGAGTTACTAAAATAACCTTGAGACAACAACGATTAATGACTACTGCTATAAAAAAAGCTCGTATTTTATGTTTACTACCTTTTCTTGAAAATGAGAGACATTTTAGGAGACGCTGGCGCCAGATCTTAAAACGTCGTCGTGAAAATGAGAATAAAAAGAAAAAAAAAAATAAAAAAAGATTCAGAAAAACTCCTCCTAAAACTGAATTAGGAGTTCCTAAAACTGAATCAAGATTTTCAGGTCTTGGTCCTTATCCTAAAACCAAATGAGGAATTCCTCGTTCTAAAACTGGATCCGGAACTCCAGGTACTAAAATTGAATCGAAAACTCCAGGTCCTAAAACCGAACCAGGAATTCCAGGTCCTAAAACTGAATCTGGAACTCCTGGTCCTAAAAGCGAACCAGGAACTACTCATCAAAAAAATAAAGAACTACTCGTTATAAAACGAGAAATCCATAAGCCTACTTCCCAATTGACTCAAAACTCCAAATTGGAACTCAAGCTAAAATAGTGAATATTTTGTTTGAAAACACTTAGAAATCAGATTGGATTCTTGTGTTATAAAAAAAGGAAAAAACAATCTTGAAAGATTTTCGTAATTGTTACTATTAATCTTTATCTAAATTTTTTTTCTTCTATACCTTCCTGGAGTTCATTCTCCGGGAAATCCTGTTTTAATGATTACTAAAAGATTATTTTAGTATCTATTCATAAACCTTATTAGGTTTAATGATTTTATCAGAAATCTTATAAAGACCAATCTTATTTGATATAGCTATTTGTGAAAGTATCTTACGATTTAGAAAAAATTGTTTCTTATACAGATTGTGGATAAACTTACAATAACTATCAAATATTTGGTTTTCACGAGTTACTGCATTTATTCTAGTGATCCATAAACGACGAAAATACCTCTTTTTCCTGCCTCTGTCTCGATAAGAGTAATATAAACTTCTCATTTTCTGTTGAATAATCATTCGAGTATGTCTTGAATGAGCTCCTCTAAAACCTGATACAAGGGAACGGTTTTTTTTTCGACGTCTTCGAGCTATATATCCGCGTCTCACTCTGCTCATTGAAATAAATTCAATCTTATTGAATAAAATAACTAACGGATTAGATTTCTTTCAGTTATTCTTTTTTCCGACTAGGGTCAATCAATAACAAAACGAACTACTCCAATATATCAAATATCGATTCCAATGGCTTTTGCTACTATAACCTTCCCAACCACGATTCTTGCTCTTCTTCCCATTCTTCAATTTCTATATTCAAAAAAAAATAAAATAGTGGGTTCCATCGTTTCTATGGTTACTTCTCAAACGGTGAGGTCCTCTCTATACACCGGAGCTTCTTTTTTCATTTAATCAAACGATTTTATGAACTTGTATAGTTCATATTCTTTGGCTCTACTTATTAATTAGAAAGTAATAGCCCTTTTCACACTAGGAGTTATCCATACAGTGACGGCATTTAATTAGAAAAGTTGGCTAGGTAGCTGACCCTATGAGTCCGTTCTTTCAAAAAGGAGCATGCTTCCTATAATGCTCTTTCCTCCGCTTAATGGATAACCTTTTGCTACCAATGGAGAATTGATTCTTATTTCAAATCGAGAATGATTGGATTTTTACCAATGAAAACCATAAATTTGAGATTCTATAGAATTAATAGGTATATTATATACCTTTTTGTTACTATCCTATTTATCAGTATTGGTCGTTGATACTAGAAAAATTCTCTTATTTGTTCGAACTCATGATCTGAACGAGTCGCACATACACCCTAGTACATGTTCCTCGACGCTGAGGACATCCTTTAAGAGCGGGAGATTTCTTAACATTTTTTTTTTGCTGTCTTCTGTTTCTAAGAAGTTGTTTAATAGTTGGCATATTCTATGTATATCTATAATATAGAATAAAATGGTTTGGCTTAGATTGATCTTAACCAAATATTATTTTTATCAATTATTTCTATTTAATTCAATACTCAAAAGAAATAATTGAGAAAAAGAACTCAGATCACTAAGGATTTTCTTTTTTGATTTGCTATGCGATCGACAGATAATCTTGAGTTTCGGTTGCGGGCATAAAAGTATCTCTTTCCAGATCATTCTGTATAATATTTACAGATTGACCAGTTTTTTGTGCATAAATTTTCGCAATTGTGTTAAAAAGTTCAAACATTTCTTCTGTTTCCATTAGGATTTTCTCTGCAGTTCCACAAAAATAATCAGTAGAAGGTTGGTGAATGAAAACCCTAGCGTGAGGGAATGCTACCCGTTTAGAAATTGCTCCTCCAACCAGAATCAAAGATGCCGCTGATGCAACTAATCCTAGATTCATTGTACACACGTCAGAACCTGAAACTTGCATAGTATCATAAAGGGCCATTGCTGATAGTGCCCTTCCTTCCCACCGTGAGAATTTCTAAATATTATTTTCATCTTCGAGATCCATTAATAGAATAGTATGAGAGCAATAAGCTCATTCACAAAAGGGAATTCTATATTTCTGCATAGAAAAAGAAAAGGATTCTTTTTTCCTGAAATAGTTCAACGAAACTGTCTTCTCAGAACGAATTACAGGCACTTTTGGTGTTCCGATCGGCATAAATCTTCAAACCTTTCAGTTATTCTTTTTTCCGACTAGGGTCAATCAATAATAAAGCAAATTATCCAATATATTAAATATCGATTCCAATGGCTTTTGCTACTATAATATTCCCAAGCACGATTCTTGCTCTTCTTCCCATTCTTCAATTTCTCTATTTCTTATTTTTTTTTTTCATAAAATCATATTTAATGAAATCAGAGAACTTTCTTTTGATAATCATGTTCAACAGAGTGAACATCTTTATTGTATCAAAATTCTCATTCTGTATAAGAATCTCTAAAATCCATGGAAAAGAACAAAGAAAAAGGATAATTTTAATGTGGATTTCCATTAGAATTTCCATAAGAATCTCTTGGATTTGCAAAATAATTCAAAAAATTATTTTTTGAATTGCTGCTAGATAATTGATTAATTTTTTCAAAGTAATTTTCTCTCCCATTTCCTTTTCTTTTTTTTTTTTGAAAGCGAGGTGCCTTTAATAATTGTTCCGATGGAACCTTCTACCGGTAATTCACCATGGATACATGACAAAAAAACAATTTTTTGAAATACTTATTTGATTGACTCTGATTCGAATTTTATATTCATTTCATACTCATTATTTTACTTTTTCATATTCATATATTTTTTAATAAAGAATATATTCTTGAATAAAGAAAGGTGAAAATCCACGATTTCTTGTCTTCATTCCTTTTTCTTTTATTTGATACATGGAATAGTTTTTTGATAGAGTAATCCAGAATGGATTCAAAAAAACTGTAACCAAGGAATTGATCATTGGAATGATCAAAAAGTATCCATTTATTCTCCAATAATGCAATCTTCCCGTTGCGTATTGGTACTTATCGGGTATAGAATAGATCTGCTTCTCTTTGTTCTTACGAACAGAGTTGTTTACTTATTTTTCTTTTGAATAAGATGAAATAAAAATAAACCACAGAATCCACTGAAAAAAAGTTTAGGTACACAGTATTAGGTACAAAGTATATAGTCTTCTTAGTTTAATGCGATAAAATCAAGTTTCTATTTTTCTTTGATAAAGGGGTATTTCCATGGGTTTACCTTGGTATCGTGTTCATACTGTCGTATTGAATGATCCCGGTCGATTGCTTTCTGTTCATATAATGCACACAGCTCTAGTTGCTGGTTGGGCTGGTTCAATGGCTTTATACGAATTAGCGGTTTTTGATCCCTCTGATCCTGTTCTTGATCCAATGTGGAGACAGGGTATGTTCGTTATACCTTTCATGACTCGTTTAGGAATAACCAATTCGTGGGGCGGTTGGAATATTTCAGGAGGAACTGTAACGAATCCAGGTATTTGGAGTTATGAAGGTGTTGCAGCGGCACATATAGTATTTTCTGGTTTGTGCTTCTTGGCAGCTATCTGGCATTGGGTATATTGGGACTTAGAAGTATTTTGTGATGAACGTACAGGAAAACCTTCCTTGGATTTGCCCAAGATTTTTGGAATTCATTTATTTCTTTCAGGTCTAGCTTGTTTTGGTTTTGGCGCATTCCATGTAACAGGTTTGTATGGTCCTGGAATATGGGTGTCCGATCCTTATGGACTAACTGGAAAAGTACAAGCTGTCAATCCAGCTTGGGGTGTGGAAGGTTTTGATCCTTTTGTTCCAGGAGGAATAGCCTCTCATCATATTGCTGCGGGTACATTAGGTATATTAGCAGGCTTATTCCATCTGAGTGTTCGTCCGCCTCAACGTCTATACAAAGGATTACGTATGGGGAATATTGAAACTGTACTTTCCAGTAGTATTGCGGCTGTCTTTTTTGCAGCTTTTGTTGTTGCAGGAACTATGTGGTATGGTTCAGCAACTACCCCAATTGAATTATTTGGTCCTACTCGTTATCAATGGGATCAGGGATACTTTCAACAAGAAATATCTCGAAGAGTTAGCGCCGGGCTAAGCGAAAATCTAAGTTTATCAGAAGCTTGGTCTAAAATTCCTGAGAAATTAGCTTTTTATGATTACATTGGTAATAATCCGGCAAAAGGGGGATTATTTAGAGCAGGTTCAATGGATAACGGAGATGGAATAGCGGTTGGATGGTTAGGACACCCCGTTTTTAGAGATAAAGAAGGTCGGGAACTTTTTGTACGTCGTATGCCTACCTTTTTTGAAACATTTCCGGTAGTTTTGGTAGATGAAGACGGGATTGTTAGAGCCGATGTTCCTTTTAGAAGGGCAGAATCTAAATATAGTGTTGAACAAGTAGGTGTAACTGTTGAGTTCTATGGTGGTGAACTTAATGGATTAAGTTATTCAGATCCTGCTACTGTTAAAAAATATGCTCGACGCGCCCAATTAGGTGAGATTTTTGAATTAGATCGAGCTACTTTGAAATCTGACGGTGTTTTTCGTAGTAGTCCAAGGGGCTGGTTTACTTTTGGACATGCCACATTCGCCTTGCTTTTCTTTTTCGGACACATTTGGCATGGCGCTAGAACCTTGTTCAGAGATGTTTTTGCTGGTATTGATCCAGATTTGGATGCTCAAGTGGAATTTGGAACATTCCAAAAACTTGGAGATCCAACTACAAAGAGACAAACTGTCTGATACAGCATTATTGTGGTATATTTCTTTCCTCTTTTTTTTTATGGGATACAAACAAGAAAAAGGAATCTTTATTTGAATCATCATCTTTTCTTTGATTCTTTTTCTTTATTTTATTAAATGATCTCAAATGAATAGGTGTGGAAGCTATAATTGTAAATCACAATCGAATCTATGGAAGCATTGGTTTATACATTCCTTTTAGTCTCGACTTTAGGGATAATCTTTTTCGCTATCTTTTTTCGAGAACCACCTAAGGTTCCAACTAAAATAAAAAAATGAAATAAATCTTGAAACAATTTAATTGAAGTAATGAGTCTACCAATAAGGGAAACTCATTACTTCAATTACTTCAACTAATCCCCATGTTCTTCGAATGGATCTCTTAGTTGTTGAGAGGGTTGCCCAAAAGCGGTATATAAGGCGTACCCAGTAAAGCTTACAAGTAAACCAGATATAAAGATCGCGACTAGAGTTCCTGTTTCCATTTTTTAATAATTTCCAGAATGGATCTACTATAAAATAAAGATCATTTATTTAGAAATACAACAGAATAGTATACAAAGTCAACAGGTCTTAACCAATTATTTTTTAATAAAATAGAATTTATGGCTACGCAAACTTTTGAAGATAGTTCTAGATCTGGACCAAAACGAACTACTGTAGGGAATTTATTGAAACCCTTGAATTCAGAATATGGTAAAGTAGCTCCAGGTTGGGGTACTACACCACTTATGGGAGTTGCAATGGCTCTATTTGCTGTATTCTTATGTATTATTTTGGAAATTTATAACTCTTCTGTTTTATTGGATGGGATTCCTAGGAATTAGGTATGATATGAGATTTTGCCAGATACTACTAATCTGAAAATTTTTATTTCTAAATAAAAGATTTTGGTAGTTCGATCGTGGACTTTTTTTGTTTCGGTATTTTTGGAAAATGAGTGTGTGACTTGTTATAATTGATCCTATGGATCATATATAGAAAAGGTCTGTTATCTCTAACAAGATAATTAATTCTACCTCGTCAGACATTTATTCTAATATCTGGAGCACGAAAAAAGACCAATAAAAGAAAAAATTGAACTATGATTCATACCTATTATTAAGTCAGACCTCGTAACCGCACTAAAAAAAAAATGGAAATATATTAACTAGAAATGATATTTTCTAAATCAAATGAATGAAACTTCTTCAGATTTTGACCGAAAGAAAACTCTTTCTATAGATTTTGTTGAGTCAAGTCATTGCATCTATTTTTCAAAAAGTGATCAATCAAAGGATTCTTACTCAGAGAACCTTTTAGTTTAGCTTGAGAATAAATCATCGTGGTTCTAATATGAATCTGAGGTTTCAGGTGATTCATAGGGTCTCAACAAGAGAATTCCTATCAATTTGTAAAAAAGAAGAAGTCTGATTTATTTTATGCACAGAAAATAAAAAATTCAATAAAAAATAATAATTCAAAATAGGAAGGAGAAGATTCAAGAGGCCTGTAATGATCAAAATAAAAAATAAATAAATGAGCCAACTTGATATTTTTTTTCTAATCACAAAGATTTAATTACAGATTTTCTTATCTTATATGTTGGTTCAAATCTATCAAATGATTAAGAAGTTTTAACCTTTTGATAAAATATCTGTTGAAATCAGTATTTTTGTGTTTCAGCTTGAGCCGTATGAAATGAAATTTTCATATACGGTTCTCAGAGGGGGAGTCATCTACCCGGGCTACCTATCTCAATAAAGTATATGATTGGTTTGAGGAACGTCTCGAGATCCAGGCGATTGCAGATGATATAACCAGTAAATATGTTCCTCCTCATGTCAATATATTTTATTGTTTAGGGGGGATCACACTTACATGTTTTCTAGTACAAGTAGCTACAGGTTTTGCTATGACTTTTTACTACCGTCCTACTGTTACAGAAGCTTTCTCTTCTGTTCAATATATAATGACTGAGGCCAACTTTGGTTGGTTAATCCGATCGGTTCATCGATGGTCAGCAAGTATGATGGTTCTAATGATGATTCTACACGTATTTCGTGTGTATCTAACTGGTGGATTTAAAAAACCCCGCGAATTAACTTGGGTTACAGGTGTGGTTTTGGCTGTATTAACGGCATCTTTTGGTGTAACTGGTTATTCCTTACCTTGGGACCAAATTGGTTATTGGGCAGTCAAAATTGTTACTGGTGTACCTGAAGCCATTCCACTAATAGGATCACCTTTAGTGGAGTTATTACGTGGAAGTGCTAGTGTGGGCCAATCCACTTTGACTCGTTTTTATAGTTTACATACTTTTGTATTGCCTCTTCTTACTGCTGTATTTATGTTGATGCACTTTCTAATGATACGTAAGCAAGGTATTTCGGGTCCTTTATAGTTTATAGATAAAACGTAAAATAGATATTTAAAATTGATTATATATCATATTGGGTAGGACAAAACTATTTCATTGCTATAAATATGTGTTTTTTTTAACACACATGTTTTTTGGATACTTCTCTTCAACGAAACACTCTTTTATTCTATATTTGATACCACTAGTTGAAGTGAATCTTGCAAAGAAAGAATGGATTATGGGAGTGTGTGACTTGAACTATTGATTTGGCCATGCGGATACATGATTTTATCCGCCACATTGTAAATCACGACCAAATGTGTCTCTGGATCCAGCTAAGACCCGCGTAAGTCCTTTACGTAGTACAGGATAGGCCGGTTCGCTTAAAGAGAATATTCTCTATGATCATACCTGAATGATGTCATCTATAAACAGGCTTTGTAAGATCCGTAGAATAGAATGAAATGATGTGGTATGATTGAGTTTTATGTCTATTCCATTTAATGAATTTCATCTTCTATACTTAATTGTTTTAGTATAAAAATGCATTCATTTCCTTTGCATTGATTCCTATCTATGATACTATCGGAGTGAAAAAAGGGATCTAAGGAAGAATATAGGTTAGATTTTTTTTAGTAACAAGTAAATACTATGGATATGGAAAAAATCAAGATATTTTTTCGATAAAAACCAATCAGAAGACATTAGACAATCCAAAAAGCGCTTGATCATGATCAATTTTGTAAGCTTACTTGGATAATGGGCATTTATTTAGAAAAAAAAGAATTCAATTTTGTTGCAATCCCTTGTTGGAATTGCAACTTCGTAAAATAAAATTGGATGAACTCTTA